TTTCCATTATGATTATATAATTTCAAGACCCCAACGGATCTATCATAAGATCGTTTATTTACAACGGAATGGTATACAAAGTCAACAAATCTCAATGAATACAATAGGATTTATGGCTACACAAACTGTTGAGAACAGTTCTAAATCTGGCCCAAGACAAACTACTGTAGGGAGTTTATTAAAACCATTGAATTCGGAATATGGTAAAGTAGCTCCGGGGTGGGGAACGACTCCTTTGATGGGTGTCGCAATGGCTCTATTTGCAGTATTTCTATCTATTATTTTGGAGATTTATAATTCTTCCGTTTTATTGGATGGAATTTCCATGAATTAAATCTATAAGAACCACAAAGTTCTAGCTTTTGAATAAAAAAAATCAGTTAGAACTCGGACTTATGGCCTGGCCTATTCTATTTTGGTAGTTCGATCGTGGAATTTCTTTTTTTCTGTATTTCCGGAATATGAGTGTGTGACTTGTTAGAATTGATTCTATTGATAGTACAGAGAATAGATCTGTCACCTTGATAGAGATGGTTATACTTCGTCGGATATTTATTAGAGTATCTGGAACACGAACTATATGAACTAGATTAAGAAATATTGGAACTATGATTCATACTTAATATTCGACCTCGTATCTGGACTCCAAAAAAAATTTCAAACAGTTTGAAAACAAAAGAAAGATTTTTCTTTTGTTTTTTCATTTTATCTAATTCTAATTCATGGAATACGTGATGATCCAACGGTTCTTACTCAGGGAATTCTTGGCTTAGCTTATGATTTTTTATTGAATCATCGTGGTTCTAGTATGAATCTAAGGTTTTAATTGATTCATAGGGTCTTAACAAGAGAATTCCTATCAATTTAATAATAAAGAAAGGAAAAAGCCACATTCGAGACAAAAACAAATTCAAGAAAAAAATAGGTAAAGAGAGGATTCAAGAGGCCCGTAAGTATCAACATAAAGACGATTGAGCCAACTTGATGTTTTGGTATGATCACCACAAAGAAAAGCTTTCTAATTTTTTTTAAAGACGAATTTACTATTAAAATGAATAAAATTAAAGGATTAATAATTAATAAAAAATTAAGAAGTTTTAAACTTTCTATTTCATATCCACTATTATTTGGGTGTTTTTGCTTGAGCTGTACGAGATGAAAGTCTCATATACGGTTCTGAGAGGGGTATTTTCATCTATCTCAATAAAGTCTATGATTGGTTCGAAGAACGTCTCGAGATTCAGGCGATTGCGGATGATATAACTAGTAAATATGTCCCGCCCCATGTCAATATATTTTATTGTTTAGGGGGAATTACGCTTACTTGTTTTTTAGTACAAGTAGCTACGGGGTTTGCTATGACTTTTTACTACCGTCCGACCGTTACTGAAGCTTTTGCCTCTGTGCAATACATAATGACGGAAGCTAACTTTGGTTGGTTAATCCGATCAGTTCATCGATGGTCGGCAAGTATGATGGTCCTAATGATGATTCTACATGTTTTTCGTGTGTATCTGACCGGTGGATTTAAAAAACCTCGCGAATTGACTTGGGTTACAGGTGTGGTTTTGGCAGTATTGACCGCATCTTTTGGCGTAACTGGTTATTCCTTACCTTGGGACCAAATTGGTTATTGGGCAGTTAAAATTGTAACAGGTGTACCTGAGGCTATTCCTGTAATAGGATCGCCTTTGGTAGAATTATTACGTGGAAGTGCTAGTGTGGGACAATCCACGTTGACTCGTTTTTATAGTTTACACACTTTTGTATTGCCACTTCTTACTGCTGTATTTATGTTAATGCACTTTCCAATGATACGTAAACAGGGTATTTCTGGTCCTTTATAGAGAAGATAGATATATAATAGATATTTGTAATCAATCATTTATCACTTAGAGGAGGAATAATAGGATTTTATTGCTACAAGTATGGATTATTGAAAATAATAAGACATGGATTTGGATATTTCCCTTCAACTACTTGTGTCAAGTAAAGAATATAGTGGAGTTGAGGGGAATTCTCCGAAGAGAAAATAGATTATGGGAGTGTGTGACTTGAACTATTGATTAGTCTGTGTAGATATATGTCTGCCACATTGGAATTCACAACCAAATGTGTCTTTGTTCCAACCACTGTGTAAACCCCTATACAGAAGATAGGCTGGTTCGCTTGAAGAGAATCTTTTCTATGATCAGATCCGAATCATGTTGTACATGAGTAGGCTCCGTAAGATCTAGTGTAATCATCTAGTCTAAATAAGTGAAATAGATCAAATAAAATAGAATCTTCCTCTATTTCACTTATTTAATTTCCCACTTTTTTTTCTAAAAAAATAGTATAGAAATGCATTCATTTCCTCTGCATTCATATAATCGATAATACTATCGGAGTGAAACAAGAGATCTAAAGAAAAATATGGACTAGACTAAATTAGTAACAAGTAAACCTTTTGTGTGTTTATCTACAGCGATTTTGCAAATAAGATAGTAATCGTAAAGTC